TTTTCTTTTGTTGATTTAGAATTAGATTTGATTAGAATAATGTAAAATAGGAATATATGATAATTCAAGAGAAAACTTATTATTATTCATTATATTCATTATAAAAAATATATTATAATAAAAAATCGAATAAACAAACGTTCCAAATTTCTAACTCGAATTAGTCGAACTCATAAGAATAATAACTTAATTAGGATCAAATTATATGGTTGTTTTTTTTATTAGTATTTCTAAATATTATTATAGAAGGAAATAGAAGGAATATCTGTATTCTCCAAATATTAATAAATATTAATACTAAGACAGGATGGTTATGAAAAACACGAAAGCCCCTTATCGGATTTGAACCGATGACTTACGCCTTACCATGGCGTTACTCTACCACTGAGTTAAAAGGGCCCTTTTATTAAATTCTTGACTGAGTTACTATACGGATAAACTAGATATATGTACATATATTCTATACATAAGTATATGCCATAGTGGGTTGTGGAATATTCGGTTTTTCTTTACCTAATATAGTTAAAAGGAAAAGGTTTATTGATATCAATGCACTAAATTGTTTCAATTTCACAATGGCCCTAATGACTTTTCTTTTTAATTTCCCCCATCCGATTATTCTATGTCTATTGACAATTTCGACAAACTAGTCATATTATGAACATAGTATGGGTCGGTCAGGAAAACATGCCCCCATCGTCTAGTGGCCCAGGACATCTCTCTTTCAAGGAGGCAGCGGGGATTCGACTTCCCCTGGGGGTAGGGTACTATGAAAGGGGGTTGATCAGGGATTCTAAATAACCTTAGAAGTGATTGTTCCTGGGTCGATGCCCGAGCGGTTAATGGGGACGGACTGTAAATTCGTTGGCAATATGTCTACGCTGGTTCAAATCCAGCTCGGCCCAAAAATGCGCTGATCCATCATGAATGGATAGAACCCATTTGTTTTCCAGAAAGAACGAATGCACAGGAAAAAAAGAAAACTTTCTGCCCCTACTTCCATTTCCATTTTTTTTTTATTTTCTCTTTTTTTCCTTGAAAAAATGGATTCTCAATCGATTTGAGAATAACAACATGGATTACCAGTAATCCATGTTGCTTTCACTAAGCATTCACGGAACTATCAATATATCCGCGGATCTCTGTTACAACGCAGTAATTCAAAATAGATCGGCTTTGAATGAAATAAAAATAATATGGATATACTTTTTAGGGGGATTGTAGTTCAATTGGTAAGAGCACCGCCCTGTCAAGGCGGAAGCTGCGGGTTCGAGCCCCGTCAGTCCCGACCGTATCCAATATATACTCAATCCATCCCTTCTTTTTCGGAGAAAAGGGTACAGGGAACAGAATTTCATTCCCTCCAAAAAGTGATCTTGAGTTATTTTTTAACATTTATTATCAAAAAAACCCGTTCTATTTCAAATAGTAACAATTGGTGGGAGAGAGCCATATGTGAATTAGTACAATTATTGGGGGCAGCATATTCAGAATTCTAGTAGAGTATCTACTATATTTTTTTTTATTATTGCTCCTCATCCTTGTAATGTATAACAATACTATATGTTTCTTTTTTTACTAAGGGCATTTTTTGTACTAACATTATAAAATGAATTAAACATAGTTACCCTGATAGAGCCCATTCAGGTTAACCCGATTTATTTTTTGGTTCCAATTGGGTGGAATCTTAATTACTAAAAAGAATCTCTTCCCAACGAGCAAGGAAATGAATCTTTTTTTCCTTCGGGTCCAAAGAAATAACCAAAAAAATAGTGAATTTTATGGAATATTAGATCTTTTATACCAAGAGATTCATCTTTATCACACTTCTTTGGTTGCCGAGAAAACTAGATTATTACCATTCAAAAAGGAATTTAGAGCTTAACGCCGTACTTTTTTCATTTCACGTCGATGGGTCGGTAACCAAAAAAAGTGGCAAAATGGGCAAAAAATGCTTGATCGGATAATTTAAAAGGGGATAGATTTAGGGTATATGATAGATTTATGGTATATTATGGTATATAAAGTCAAGAAGAGAAAAACGGATAAGAAATAAAAAATTTTTGATTGGATCATTAATCCAATTTTTATTCAGTATGGATAAAGGACCCTTCTATGTTATACTATATCAATTCTTGACGATTAATGCATGTGATAGCTCAGATATTCTTAATTCATGATATTGCTGATTCAATATCATCGCGATGTAATTCATCTCATTGAATTGAATTTACCGGCGAAAGAGTGATTCCTCATCTCTATGGGATTAAATCCCGAGTTATTGCGAAGTAAAAAAAAAACGAAATAATGATATTATGGAAGTAAATATTCTTGCATTTATTGCTACTGCACTGTTCATTCTAGTTCCTACTGCCTTTTTACTTATCATATATGTAAAAACCATAAGTCAAAATAATTAATTTGAATGAAACTTGGCTTCTTAGTTCTTATTAATGATTGAATAAATACAAAATGAATAAATAAAAGCTTCACCTTTTGATTCTTAATGAAATGATTGAATGACAATCAGCAGTATTCTATGAAATCTGCTAGTTCTGATAGTATGGTAGAAAGAAATATATTCATCTTTCTACCATACTATTTACTTTTTTAGTCTTAGTGAAGTATAGAAAGTCGGATTCTATAAATTAATATAGATCAATCAAAATATTGATCTTCATATATCATATATGTGATACGAATTAGGTATATGTAATCTTAATATTATCCTATTCTAATTCTTTGTTTCATCCATTTGATTTGTATTGATTCCAATCAAGCTCAAAAAAGCAAAAGACAACTCTTATCTTAGTCTTACCATTCTAATTCCAAGGTTTCTTAGGTTTTTTTTTAGTTCAAATATGAACTATGAATCCTGATATACATCGAAAGAATAAAATCAATGAAGTAAAAAGCAATATGGGTATATATAAAACCTAGCCATTTTTTTTGACATTATGAAGAAGTAATTAATTACAGGAGTTCTATTGGAACGGAACTTATTCGGATTTCGAAAAGGGGTCGTAAAAATGCTTGAACATCGAAAGTACGTATCTATTTCATTTCAAAGTGGTAAAATCGGGTTGGTTTATCAGTTTAGGAAGAATTCGGTTGGAATCTCTTTCTGTCTCCCCTTTACTTTCGGAATACGAGCAGGAAAATCGTTGAAATATCTGTTTGATTGAAAAAAGGATATTAGTCATATAGTACATTACTATACCAGACCAGAATACAACGGAACTTTGAATTAAATAAAAAATGTAAAAATTTACAGCGCTTTACAGAACTATCTAGAAAACAATTGATAAAGTTTGATTCATCAACTTATTAATTAGTAGTACTTAGAGTCCACTTCGTCCCCACACTACGAGTGAAAGGGAAAATGTAAAGACTACCATTAAAGCAGCCCAAGCAAGACTTACTATATCCATGTGAATGATGTCCCCTATCTCGATAAATATGAAGGAATTAGTCCATTATTGTTCACTAATAATAGTGGATCAATAGTGAACAGTCAAAAAGGATTCTGACCCAGGACTCTTGATAAATCAATACACTAAATACACTTCAAACAAGTTGTTATATGATTTTTCTAGTAGAAATGGGAACCATTAAGCCTATACAAAATAGGCCTTGCCATTCTTGGAAGTAGTAAGGGAATGTTATTAATTGAACACATAGATAAGAAAATCTATTGTTTCTTTTGTTGACCGTCATAAGTAAAAGACATAAACAATGTGGAATGAAGATCAATCATTCATCCCTCTCTTTCCTAATTTGATTTAATTTTGACTATGCTCCCGATTGTTACTCTTGAACCAATCGGGGAATAGTCTATTTCATTGCTTGGCTCGAGGTTAGTGCAAAAAGTCTTTTGCACTTTTTTCTAAAAAAGCCAATTACCGATTCAATCTAATATTGATTGAATGCCTGCGCATTTCTAGACTTTCATGAGTCTGTATCCAAAGTATTTTCCTTCTCTTTTCACACCCACTAATTCGCTTGCCTGTCCGGCTTAGTTCAATTTAAGCTAAGCTAAGATCGAGAAGATCCAGTCAGTAGCCACTACATTGTAGTGGAAGGACCCCCAAATTCTCTTCCACTAGAATCTTGAATCGTAGACGCAAGGATTTAAATCCTTTTGAGTTTTGAGAAGCGACAGATGCTTAGAATCAAGCAAGTCTCAACAGTTCGTTTGCGTCTGTGAGGGAATAATTCATTGAGTTATATATCGGCCGACCATAATAAGGAATTTGGAGTCTTGTGTTGATCAGGCGACACCCGGATTTGAACTGGGGAAAAAGGATTTGCAGTCCCCCGCCTTACCACTCGGCCATGTCGCCAAGATGATATAAACTAGACTAACATTTTTTCCTTCTGGAAGATTACTAAACTTCTTTTTTTATTGTACTTCCTTCGTGACTTCCATTTTATCTTAATACCTTTCCTAAAATAACTTCTTTTTTGATTGGATTTATACCTTTACTTCAATTTATTGTATAGTATCTCCAAAGACACAATGTCTAAAAACCTCCTCTCTTATTTCTATTGAAATCAAAAATGAAGTTATTTTCATTTTTGATTTTTTAACAAAAAAACAACTCAGGACAAATCGAACCGTTAACTAGTTAATTATTAAATCTTAATTTTTTAATTATTCTTGGATTTAAATCGCATTTTTTACTTAATAAGATAATTAAATGAAAATTGATACAGAACTAATTGATATTGATTCTTTTCAATAAAAAAAAAAAAAAAAAGATTTTTCAATTTTCATTATAACAGCAATTAGGAGTCTATGTAAACCCTAGAACAAAAATTATTACAGGGGGTCTCTAATGGGGTATCTTTTTGATAAAATTCTTAAGAAGAAATTATCCGGAAAATGTTCTGCTTCAATTTTTAGAGTAGAAATTTTGATAAAACCCACGTTGCGCCGAATAGAACTGAAATAAAAGAGGAAACGGATCTATAGATATCTTTCCATGTTTAATAAAAAA